ATTGTTTGGGATTCAGAAGTGAAAGAAATCATTTTATCTACTAATAGTGGACAAATTGGCGTATTACCAAATCACGCGCCTATTGCCACAGCTGTAGATATAGGTATTTTGAGAATACGCTTTAATGACCAATGGTTAACGATGGCTCTGATGGGCGGTTTTGCTAGAATAGGTAATAATGAGATCACCGTTTTAGTAAATGATGCGGAGAAGAGTAGTGACATTGATCCCCAAGAAGCTCAGCAAACTCTTGAAATAGCGGAAGCCGGCTTGAGGAAAGCTGAAAGTAAGAGACAAACAATCGAGGCAAATCTAGCTCTCAGACGAGCTAGGACACGAGTAGAGGTTCTCAATGTGATTTCGTAACTCGTCGGTGCGCCCGAATCGAATAATCCTAATCCAAAGAATTTTTGTTTATACACATATGGATTCTTCCGATTGAATCCAATCAAATACAATCAAGTGGAATCGGATTCTGATGTAAGGAAAAAAGTTTTAGTTTCAATTCGAAAATCAAATCGAATAGGATAGAAAAGATACAAAATCAGTAAGTAGAAAAACTTATTAGATACCATTGACCATGGTATCTAATAAGTTCTACCTACTATTGGATTTGAACCAATGACTCCCGCCGTATGAAAGCAATACTCTAACCACTGAGTTAAGTAGGTCATTTATCATTATAAGGAGAAAAAAAAGGACCCCTCCCGTTGATGGATTATAAATGCAATAAGACTTCGAAGCAATACCAATCAAAAAGATCAAAGAGATACGATGTTGGATCATGGAATATTCATCTTGACAAGAAATTATCTACATAATATGATAAAATATGTATCACAAGCACAAGGGCTATAGCTCAGTTAGGTAGAGCACCTCGTTTACACGTGCGCCAATGTTTTTCAGAAGAGTCCATCATGCAATCAAAGAATTGATCTTTTTGAGAAATCAATGTCTGACTCCAGGATTTTTAGGGAACAAAACAAGAGAACAATAGCCTGACAAATGGTTCGGTTCGATTCAGGTTCCCATTTAGGAACCAAATGGAATCCATCATTGATTTGAGATATTGATAAGGTGAATACCTAGTCTATTCAATGCTAGGCATAATGAGTATAAGGACCTCAAAAATTCTCTTTTTGTCCTATGAACCTTAAGGCGTATGAAGTTTCATATTTGATTCTTTAATCAGGATGATAGAGACTCCATTTAACTTAGGTTAATCTAGGCCAGAAGCAAACCTACGTCAAGATAACCTTTCTTTGAAACACTTTGGTAGTGCTCCTATATCACAATCAAAATAATGAATCCGAGCACGTGGAGCCATTTCCTTATTTTTCTGTCAAGAAAAAAAATATGGTAGACTAACTGATATTTCTAGCAGTTAATGAAAGAGCCCAATGCAAAAAAAAAATGCATGTTGGGTCTTTGAAAGAGTTCGAATCATTTTGATAAGAATCAGTTCGATCTCTTTTACCGAGAAGGTCTACGGTTCGAGTCCGTATAGCCCTATAATAATATAATAATCAAAATTGAAATACAAAAAGTTCTATAGTTTTCATTATTACTGTATTTTTTGTTGTTTGTAACCGGTCGCTCGTGGTTGCTTGGTTCATCGAAATAAAATCATTCCCATAAGCTTGCTTATGGGGGGCTCGTTCAGAGCAGAACATAAAACGGAAAACAAAAGCCCATTTCAATCGTTATTTTTTTTTTTCGAATCTCGGATAAAGAAACCCATTTTTTTTAGTAATTCATTTTTTTTCGTATGTGAATTCCATATGATTTTGCCTCCAAAAATTCACCAAAAATGAGTAGGTATACCAAGGAAAAGAAGTCTCACTAACTCTTTGATTGTGGACAGTAAAGGAGGCAAAATCATGACATGAATCCGGTTAAAAATGAAAACTCCAACCTAACCCCACTCAAATCAAATAGTAAGTCACATGGATATAGGAACGGATTACTGTATTTGTCGACACGTCCGCGTTTGAAAAACGAAGATCTTTTCATAAACAGAAAACAAAATATATATAGAAAATAGAATCGAAAATCGATTGAATTTCGAATTCGAATATTAAAAATTTCAAAATTCGAAATCAAAATGAGAATTCTATTTGGAATTTTTTTTTTCTAAAAGCCCGAAGCGAGGTGAAAGCAAGAGAGTTTTATTTGTTTTGTTTGTATAAGAGATTTATACTATACTGAAATAAAATCGAAGGAAGTGTAATGAAAATAGGAGTACAATCGAGAAACGAGACATCGCAGCAAACAAGTGAAACTGTGTGGTTCGACCAAAATGCATTTTTGTTTTAACTAACCTGTTACCGATGACTTGACAATGAATTCCAATTCGAATCGACGAATTCGGTATATTTTCCCCATTCAAAGGAGTTCGTCTATGTTTCTGCTTTACAAATATGATATTTTCTGGGCATTTCTAATAATATCAAACGTTATTCCTATTTTGGCATTTCTAATTTCCGCAGTTTTAGCCCCG